AAAAGGTTTTTCTTGATTTTCTTGATACTTAATTAAACTACAAAGAGGATTTAAATATGGAAAGAAAAAAAAAAGTAAAAGAAAATAGAGGGTTACTTTTCGTTCTAAAATCTAAAAAAAAAAAATGGATTCGATACAAATAAATAACAAATAAATAAATAAACTAAAAGAAGTGATCAACATAGAAATGATTTTCTAATTTTATTCCGTAGCGATTTCCATAGTGATTTGATTCAAAGACAGTTTCTTTGAATGAAGTTATACAACACAGTTTTTCTAATATATTATTATTTTAATATTTCTTTAATATTTCAATTTAGTTTGTTCTTTTATTTCTCAAGAGTTGTCCAATGAATCTTTTGATTCGGAGATAGGATAGGTAGATTTTTAGATGATGAGTTGATTTCTTTTTCTACTTATATCGCTCTTTTTTTTTTCGAGTGTTGTCTATAATCTATAATGATAATGATTGATAAATGATTAATAAATAAAAAACTTTCAATTGGTATTTTTGCTTATCTTCGTATCTTTAAAAAATTGAATTTAGGAAAGTATTTTACAAATATATGGATAAAAAAAAAATAGTTTATTTAGCTCCTTCATGCCCACTCTAACTAGTTATTTTGGTTTTCTGTTAGTAGCTTTAACTATAACTTTAGTTCTATTTATTAGTCTGAGCAAGATACGACTTATTTGAAATTAATTGAATGAACAATTCATAAAATTTTTTTTTTTGCAGTATTCCATTTTCTAGTTCCTTACCGTGTCAATTTCCAATTCTTGGTTATTGAGATTTATGGGCAATATGCATTAATATTTAAGGATAGATATTACCTCCTTTTTCCTCTTTTCAAACAAATTGAAATGATTGAAGTTTTTCTATTTGGAATCGTCTTAGGTCTAATTCCTATTACTTTGGCTGGATTATTCGTAACTGCTTATTTACAATACAGACGTGGTGACCAGTTGGATCTTTGATTAATTAATACCCTTTTTTTTGACCTCCTCCTTTTTTTAATCCACAGGAGGTCAAATTAAGATTGATGTTCAAGCTTTTCCCTAAAATTTTTGACTTAACAAAACAAGAATGGAATCACGCTCTGTAGGATTTGAACCTACGACATTGGGTTTTGGAGACCCATGTTCTACCGAACTGAACTAAGAGCGCTTTTTTATTACAAAAAAGAAAGCTGTAAGTAAAAAGATTCTTTTTTTTTGACTCCACTACATCTTGAATGCCTATACTATCTCATATATAAACTATATTATATATAAATATAATAAATAATAATATGATATTAAAGAATATCATATTCATTTATGATTAGGTATGCCTAATTTTAATTGATCTCAATTGATCCCTTGTTATTGTATTGCTCAGAGGCGAAGTAATAAGTAGGGATGACAGGATTTGAACCCGTGACATTTTGTACCCAAAACAAACGCGCTACCAAGCTGCGCTACATCCCTTTCAATTGGTCTACAATGTCATTGTAGAGAATCCCTGTCTTGTTTTCCACATACTTATTTCATTTCATTTTCTCCATTGAGATACATAACTTATCTTGCCATTTCTTCTTTTTTTTTGTCTCATATCATATAACATATAATACATATAATAATAAACTTATATACATATGAAAAAAAAAAATAGGAAACCCGCCGTAAATTTCGTGAATGCCCAGACGGAAAGAGACGTATTTTGTTCTTTTAAGAAAAGAAGAGGAAAATCTTATCTATCAAATTATTGTACATTTCTCAATTTGAATTAAGAATTCCGCGTACAAAACAAATGCGAGTGTCCTTTAATTTAACTACATATATACATCTGATCATATATGTATTGCCGTTATGTATTACAATAAAGAATACAGAAGGAGGATTTTTTATGCGAGATCTAAAAACATATCTATCCGTAGCGCCAGTAATAAGTACTCTATGGTTCGGGTCTTTAGCAGGTCTATTGATAGAGATCAATCGTTTTTTCCCGGATGCTTTGACATTCCCTTTTTTTTCATTCTAGTTATTAACACGGGGGGGTGAAGAAACTTAGAGACACAATTTAATATCTCTGACTACTACCCCCTTTTTTCTAATTCGAATAAGTTAGAAAAGAGAAAGAATAAAAGTGGATTCAACCTCAGCCAAACACGGAACTGGGTTCAAACTTCAAGTAAATTTACTTTAATTAAATCTTTAATTAAATTAAGAGAACAGAAGTGGAAATGCGGTTAGGGCAACAATATCATACAAGAAGTTGAAATAAAATAGAAAGACTGTACTTCTATTCTAATCTAAACTTCTAATCTAAATATACTTCTAATGTAAATATAATTTTTAATCATTGTATTACTTATTTTTACTATTACTATATTGGCGGCAACAAAATCTTTCATAATTTGATTTCGAGTTAGTAACTTGTATTTTTTCCTTCTTTTCTTCTTCGTTTCGGATAGGAAAATAGAAGAGTTGAGTGAATAAAAACCAAAAGGAGGTTCATGGCCAATGGTAAAGACGTCCGAATAAGGGTTATTTTAGAATGTACCAGTTGTGTTCGAAAGAGTGTTAATAAGAAATCAATAGGCATTTCTAGATATATTACTCAAAAGAATCGACACAATAGGCCTAGTCGATTGGAGTTGAGAAAATTCTGTCCCTATTGTTACAAACATACAATTCACGGGGAGATAAAGAAATAGATGGAATCGATCAACTGCGTGTGACTTTTACAAGGAAGATGAAAAATGACATATTGACATATCATATATTAGCATATCATATGTTAATATATATATTTAAATAGAAATAAGCAAAATCCTATTTCTTAATTCGAAATCATTAGCATTTTTGATCCGATCAAAGGAAATAGGATTCTCGAAAAAAGGAATAAAATAAACAAGCCATGGATAAATCCAAGCGACTTTTTCTTAAGCCCAAGCGATCTCTTCGTAGGCGTCTGCCCCCGATTGGATCGGGGGATCGAATTGATTATAGAAACATGAGTTTAATTAGTCGATTTATTAGTGAACAAGGAAAAATATTATCTAGACGGGTGAATAGATTGACTTTAAAACAACAACGATTAATTACCATTGCTATAAAACAAGCTCGTATTTTATCTTCATTACCCTTTCTTAATAATGAAAGACAATTTGAAAAAAACGAGTTGGTCGCTCGAACTACGGGTCTTAGAACCAGAAAAAAATAGGCTTACTCTTTAATTGAATCAAAATTTCAATCCGAACTCAAACGTCGGTTGATGTTTTGTTCGAGAAAAATCCAGGAATACAGATTTGATTGTCGTGTCGTAAAAAAAACGAATTGGGTAAAGTAAATAAAAAAATAAATATTTTTTTTATTGAATGTTTTTGTTCAGTTTGACTACTTGATCATATTATGATCATATTTTATCATACTTATTTCTATTCTACCTTCCCGGAATTCATTTTCCAAGTAATTCCATGTCAAAGTCAAACATTCCGAAGGATTCCTTCCAATCTCCTTATTTTATCATGTCATTGGAAATCAGATAAAGGCAATTCCTATTTAATATAGCTAGTTGTGCAAGTATTTTACGATTAAGAAGCAACTGTCTCTTGTACAGATTGTTTATTAATGTACTATAACTATAGGATACTGCATTCTCGCGAATTGCTGCATTTATACGAGTGACCCATAAACACCGAAAATTTCTTTTGTGCCTATCTCTATCCCGATAGGCCGAAAACAAAGCTTTTATTCTTTGTTGAATAATAGTTCGAGTAAGTCTTGAATGAGCCCCACGAAAGCTTGATGTGAATAAACGAATTTTTGTTCTACGCCTCCGAGCTATATATCCTCGTCTAATTCTGGTCATTGAATAAACGAAACTTTGATAAATAACTAATTGATTTCCTTTCTTTCAGTTATTCTTTTTCCCTTTTCTAGAATAACAAAACGGATTCTTCCAATGTATAAAATAATAATTCCAACGGCTTTTGCTACTCTAACCTTCCCAACCACTATTTTTTCTTTTTTTTTTATAAGCATTTCGCCTTAAAATAAGAAATCTTATTGGTACTAGGTATCAAACAAAAATAACAAAAATATAGTAAATAAAAATAAGTAGTAATTAAGTAGTAAATAGAAATGGATAAATAAATAGTGGGTTCCATCGTTTCTATGGTTATTTCTTAAACGGCGAGGTCCTCTCTATACACCGGAGCCCCTTACTTGATCGAATCAATGCTATTGTTAACTTGTACAGTTTACACTTTTTGGCTCTACCCATGAATTCCCCAGTAGTAGGTCTTTCACAACGAGATCCGTTTTTACAGTAACGGTATTTAATTATGTGGATTAGCTGATTAGCTGACCTTGTTAGTCCGTTCTTGCAAGAGTAGAGGCATCCATTTTCGGCTTTTTAATTTAAATAAGATTTGCCCTGCTTAACAGATAATCATTTGCTACCAATGGGGAATTCTTTCGCATTTTCAATTGAAAATTGAGGTAATTGAATTTGCACCAATAGAAACCATAAATTTGATACACAATAGAAGCATATTCTAGATCTTTTTTTTTTTCATTTTAGATAGTGAAGGGGAGTCTTCCATTCTATCCTATTCATCGGTACTGATCACGGATAGTGGAAAAATTCTTTCTTTTGTCCCAACCCACAATCTGAAATCTGAACGAGTCGCACATACACCCTAGTACATGTCCCTCGGCGCTGAGGGCATCCCCCGAGAGCGGGGGATTTGGTGACATTTCTGATTGGCTGTCTTGTGTTTCTAATAAGTTGTTTAATAGTTGGCATGTTGAATCGTATGCATAATGGGCTGGTTTAGATCGATCCTAACCGGATGATTATGAATTCTTTCTATATTCATATTCTATTTTAATATTTTAATTAAATATTAAAATTAATAAAATTAAAATTAATAGAATATGAAACCTCGGTAAGAAACTAAAATCTCAAATCGCGATTTGTGTGAAATTCCTGCTATTTTTTATGCAACTGCTACAAGATCAACAATTCCATGAACTTGGGCTTCTGCTGCTGACATAAAAACATCCCTTTCCATGTCTTCAGATACAACCCATAAGGGTTTGCCTGTTCTTTGTGCATAAACCCTTGTGAGGATTTCGCGCAGTTTCAGTAGTTCTTCCGCTTCCAGGACAAATTCTCCTATTTGTGCTTCATAAAAAGCAGCAAAAGGTTGATGGATCATTACCCTGATGATATAAGATAATAAAGGGTTACTTTATCTCGCATAAGAAGGTCACGAGAAGAGATAAAGAATAAAAAAAAAAAAGATAGAATTGAACAACCGTACAGGCATTGCTTGCGCATTGCATACGGCTCTACAAGAGAATTCACTTTTACCGAAGAAAAATAGAGAGTCTACAAAGCCTAGGTCGGTAAATGATACAATGACCACCCTTTCCTTGGGAGGAATTAAGAAAAACAAAATACTATGGTGGCTCCGTTGCTTTATTTCATCGGTGATTTAGCAATCCCAAAGTTTCTTTTTTTTTTTCAAATAAAAAAAAAGAAAAAAGAATATAATCTTTTTTTTTTTTGTCCTCTTTCATAATTCATAATAATATAAATAGCATTAAGAACCTTCTGGTGTGAAAACAAAAAAAAAGTTTGCGACACTGAAATAGGCTCCCGATAAAATCGGAACTACCCCTAATATCTCATACTACTCTTTCAATACATAATCTAATGTTAAAACGAAATAAAAAAATTTCTTATATTGAATTCGAAATGCCATGCTATTATTACTTAATATTCATATTTCATATGGCGAAGGCATAGTTTTCTTTTTTCTTTCAAATAAAATAAAAACTCATTGGCGCCAAGCGTGAGGGAATGCTAGACGTTTGGTAATTTTTCCTCCGACCAGGATAAAAGATCCCATTGAAGCGGCTAATCCCATGCATACTGTTTGTACATCTGGTCGCACAAATTGCATAGTATCATAAATAGCTATTCCGGGTATTACCCATCCGCCAGGAGAGTTGATAAACAAATACAAATCTTTGATCTCACTTTCTGTACTGAGATATACCATAAGACCGATAAGTTGATTCGAGATCTCACTATCAATATCTTGACCTAAAAAAAGTAATCTTTCTCGATAAAGTCGGTTGATTAGGATCAAATTCTATCCCTTAGGAACCGTACATGCACCTTTTGATGCATACGGTTCATCAAAAATCGCGAAAAAAAAGAATCAATATGTAGATCCCATTTAACGAATAACGAAGGGGTTTTTCCTCCATTTTTCAAGAAAGATGGTTTTTTTACCCGTTTACCTATAAATAAAAAAAAAATTCATTAAACTTATCAAACTAACTTCTCATTGATGTATTCTTTCATCGGGATCCAATTCAAATCACGATAACATTCTCTTGTTCCTGAGTGGGCTTCTTTAATTCTTTTAGGTTTGTGCTCTACTCCGAGTAAAGATCTGCCCGATTTGGATTTGCACATATAGGGCAAATGCCCCCAATACCGTGTCTTTTTGCTACAACTTCCTTTTTTTTTTTCAATTCATTTCACGCCTTCCACAAAATATTTGACGTATTTATCAAATTATTCGATTGATTATGATTAGTAGTTTTAAATTACTCCTATTTCTAATTTATAAAATTTATAAATAGAATATGATACAAATAGTAATCATGGATATAGTACTAATTGGGTTTTTCTAAGCGGAGCCTGGATACTTCATTTTATTGGTCCAAACAAGCTAACCATAAATTATTCTAATTGATAATATTAATCTGAATACCTCCAAAGCATAGATCTAATTGCACTGCCACTTCACGCTCTAATTTTTGGATGATTTAATCAATCCTTCTTTGGTGAAACAGAGGATATCTCGATCGGGGTAGAGAACGGGGAAATCCCATAATGACCCAATGTCTCTGACAAGTCGCACTATACGTCAATCCAATTTGAACTATCCTCTCCGGGATTTCGAAAAGGGACTTTTGGAACACCAATAGGCATTAAATGAAATAAAAAAAAAATGAAGTACTCTATTTCACTTTGATGTGAAAGCGTAACAATGAATTTATTGTCTTAAATGATAATATTATATTGGATATTGGCTTTTATTTTATTATTTTTTCTATTTTCTTTATTTTTTTGTTTTATTTTATTTGTTATTTGCGCAGATTCGATAAGTTCATAACATAAAAAAAAAAGAAGACAAAATGAATAAAGTAAAATTCTTACGAATAGGCTCTTTGAATGATGAACAAATCCGTATGCATTCGCTCATCTAAAATGGAGTCAACCTCCCATTGCGTATTGGTACTTATCTGGTATAGAATAGATCTGCTTCTCTTTGTTCCTACAAACAGAATTGTGACATTCTGACTAAAATACTAAAAAAAAAATGGAATCCTTTCTCCGAGATAATCCACTGAAAAAGGGAGGTCCATAACATAGTTTTTTCCAGTGCAATAAAGTTACATAGTGTCTATCTTTCGTTGATAAGGGGGTATTCCATGGGTTTGCCTTGGTATCGTGTTCATACCGTCGTATTGAATGATCCCGGTCGTTTGCTGGCTGTCCATATAATGCATACAGCTTTGGTTGCTGGTTGGGCCGGCTCGATGGCTCTATATGAATTAGCAGTTTTTGATCCTTCTGACCCCGTTCTCGATCCAATGTGGAGACAAGGTATGTTCGTTATACCCTTCATGACTCGTTTAGGAATAACCAATTCATGGGGTGGTTGGAGTATTACAGGAGGAACTATAACGAATCCGGGTATTTGGAGTTATGAAGGTGTGGCTGGGGCGCATATTGTGTTTTCTGGCTTGTGCTTCTTGGCAGCTATCTGGCATTGGGTGTATTGGGATCTAGAAATCTTTTGTGATGAACGTACAGGAAAACCTTCTTTAGATTTGCCCAAGATCTTTGGAATTCATTTATTTCTCTCAGGAGTGGCTTGTTTTGGGTTTGGTGCTTTTCATGTAACAGGATTGTATGGTCCTGGAATATGGGTGTCTGATCCTTATGGGCTAACCGGAAAAGTACAATCTGTAAATCCAGCGTGGGGTGTGGAAGGTTTTGATCCTTTTGTTCCGGGAGGAATAGCCTCTCATCATATTGCAGCAGGGACATTGGGCATATTGGCGGGCCTATTCCATCTTAGTGTCCGCCCGCCCCAACGTCTATACAAAGGATTACGTATGGGAAATATTGAAACCGTGCTTTCCAGTAGTATCGCTGCTGTCTTTTTTGCAGCTTTTGTTGTTGCTGGAACTATGTGGTATGGTTCAGCAACTACCCCCATTGAATTATTTGGTCCCACTCGTTATCAATGGGATCAAGGATACTTCCAGCAAGAAATATATCGAAGAGTTGGTACTGGGCTGGCTGAAAATCAAAGCTTATCCGAAGCTTGGTCTAAAATTCCTGAAAAATTAGCTTTTTATGATTACATCGGAAATAATCCGGCAAAGGGTGGATTGTTCAGAGCAGGTTCAATGGATAACGGGGATGGAATAGCTATTGGGTGGTTAGGACATCCTCTATTTAGAGATAAAGAAGGGCGTGAGCTTTTTGTACGTCGTATGCCTACTTTTTTTGAAACATTTCCGGTTGTTTTGGTAGACGGAGACGGAATTGTTAGAGCCGATGTTCCTTTTCGAAGGGCAGAATCGAAGTATAGTGTTGAACAAGTAGGTGTAACTGTTGAGTTCTATGGTGGTGAACTAAATGGAGTCAGTTATAGTGATCCTGCTACTGTGAAAAAATATGCTAGACGCGCACAATTGGGTGAAATTTTTGAATTAGATCGTGCTACTTTGAAATCCGATGGTGTTTTTCGTAGTAGTCCAAGGGGTTGGTTTACTTTTGGACATGCTTCGTTTGCCCTGCTCTTCTTCTTCGGACACATTTGGCATGGCTCTCGAACCTTGTTTAGAGATGTTTTTGCTGGTATTGATCCAGATTTAGACGCTCAGGTGGAATTTGGAGCATTCCAAAAACTTGGAGATCCAACTACAAGAAGACAAGTAGTTTGATACAACATTAATCTCTGATTTTTCGTCTCTATTTTCTTTTTGTAATTTGACATAGGGTACTGGGGACATCTTGATTTGAATCGCCGCCTTTTCTTTGTCTTGACTCTTGCTCTTTTTTTATCCGGGAACGCTCTAAATAAACAGATATGGAAGCTATAATTGTAAACCACGATTGAATCTATGGAAGCATTAGTTTATACATTCCTCTTAGTATCGACTCTAGGAATAATTTTTTTCGCTATCTTTTTTCGAGAACCGCCTAAAGTTCCAACTAAAAAGGTGAAATGATTTTTCATTATCTTAATTGAAGTAATGAGCCTCCCAATCTTGGGGGGCTCATTACTTCAACTAGTCCCCGTGTTCCTCGAATGGATCTCTTAGTTGTTGAGAGGGTTGCCCAAAAGCAGTATATAAGGCATACCCAGTAAAACTTACAAGTAAACCAGATATAGAGATGGCGACTAGGGTTGCTGTTTCCATTATTATATAATAATAAAAAAATAAGAATTTCCAGACCACAATGGATCTATGATAAGATCATTTATTTACAACGGAATGGTATACAAAGTCAACAGATCTCAGTTAATACAAAAAAGGATTTATGGCTACACAAAGCGTTGAGGGGAGTTCTAGATCTGGTCCAAGACGAACTATTGTAGGGGATTTATTGAAACCATTGAATTCGGAATATGGTAAAGTAGCTCCGGGGTGGGGAACTACTCCTTTGATGGGTGTCGCAATGGCTCTATTTGCGGTATTCCTATCTATTATTTTGGAGATTTATAATTCTTCCGTTTTACTGGATGGAATTTCAATGAATTAGATTTACAAGAATCACTAAATTCTAGCTTTTCAATACAAAGTGAAGCATTTTGGTCTCGTTTTTTTAGCCCATTTTATGCTATTCTATTTTGGTAGTTCGATCGTGGAATTTCTTTCTTTCTGTATTTCTGGAATATGAGTGTGC